ACGAAATTGTGCACCACAAATAGGCGCTAATAAAGAGACCTGCGATCCCATAGAAAGACATTACAAGCCCTTGTGGAAAAAAAATGATTTGTTGAGACGGAAATAAAGATATCAAATTTCTACCAAGATAACTGGAAGTTCCAACCAATAAGAATCCTAATGAACCTAAAAAAAGGATAAAGGCCCAGCAAAAATTACTTGTTTTTCGAGACCCCTTTATAAGTTCTATCCATATATGTTCTGATCGCCAATTCATACTTAATCTGATTGCATTTTATTGGAATTGAGAGAATAGCCCAAATGAATTTGACCTTACTCTTTTTGTTTCCGAAATAACTCTCATCAACTAGCACTATTTTGATGTGAACTTTTAGGAGTAATTCATCAAATTGGTTAGATCTAAAAAAGGAACATCTCCTTCATATGATCCCACTAGAGATATCGACATACATATGGATACATAGACTTTCCATTTCAGACATCCGCCAATCCTGATTCTATTTGAAAATAGCTAGAATTCATTTATCCATATATCATTTTCTGTATGCATAATAACTCTTTCATTTATGTTCGGCAGAAACCGCATGTTATACCATATTCCACTAAATAGATATTTGTGTTATGATACACAAGTCTAAGTTTTGAAAAAAAAAAATAGATGAGATTGGGTCCTATCGAATCTAAACAATTTTGTTTTTTTGAACATGAAGAGATAAAGAAGCCATTGCAATTGCCGGCAATACTAGGCCTACTAAAGGCACAAAAATAGAGGGAAAGTTGAAAGTTATCATAGAATGAATACCTCGATTTACTATTTGTACCTGTTATTATTATATTGTTATAAAGATATCTTATAATAATTATAATTAAGAATTATAAATTAATATCTAATAATATAAAATCTAATTAATATAGATCGAAGTATATATCTAAGTGAGTCTATGTAATAAGTGCAAGGAATGTAGAACTAAATAAATGGACTTATTCATCTTTCGACATGAAAGATATGTGTGATAATCGATTTTTTTATTCTTACTCTTTTCTTCTTCTTTTGTTCTTGTCTTCTAATTTCATAAAGAAAAAGTTTTTTCCAAATTACCGAAAGATTTGTTAGAATCCCATCCAACAGGGATTCTTGGTCAAACGAGATTCTCGGGAGATATAGAAAGATACAAAACTCTATATTTTCTATATTTGAATTAATTATATATACATACGTAAGAAAGGAAGATGAAATTCGTTTTATTTGCCTAATTTCACAAAAGAAAGGATTCACCCTTTTATAGAGGCTTCCTGATTACTAATCAGGAATATTAGTAATAAGAAATATTAGTAAAAAAAAAAAAAGAATTATCCGCAACTTTTGATTCTTTCTACACTTAGATCTTATGTCACCAAAAAAAAACCATTCTTTTGATTTTTACTTTGATTCCGATAAACTAATTACAAATAAAATAATTCAACTTAATACTCTACTTGATTGAATTTTGATTCAAAGGAAAGAAAGCGTGGAGCTGAAATAACTCACTCAGAACGCTTTTTAAAGGATTACGTGGTACGATTAGATCGAATAAGCCCTTCTGGAATAAATATTCGGCCGCTTGTGAACCTTCAGGTACTGTTTTATTCAATGTTTGTTCAATTACTCTTTTACCCGCAAATGCAATGTAGGCATTGGGTTCGGCAATAATGATATCCCCCAACATACCAAAACTAGCCGTCACCCCACCAGTAGTAGGAGATGTAAGGATTGATATATAAAAAAGTTTTTTATTTGATTGATAATCATATAAAGCAGAAGATATTTTAGCCATTTGCATTAAGCTCAAACTTCCTTCTTGCATACGTGCACCCCCAGAAGCACACACTATAATAAGAGGTAGAAATTTTTGGGTAGCATACTCGATCAAGCGGGTAATTTTTTCCCCGACTACGGATCCCATACTACCCCCCATAAACTGAAAATCCATAACCCCAATTGCTACGGGAATACCATTTAGTTGGCCTATGCCTGTTTGAACAGCCTCGGTTAATCCTGTCTTTCTTTGATAAGAATCGATACGATCTTTATAAGGCTCCTCCTCTGAATGAAATTCAATGGGATCCAGAGAGACCATGTCTTCATCCATAGGATCCCAAGTGCCTGGATCAATCAAAAGTTCGATTCTATCTGAACTACTCATTTTCAAATGATATCCACACTGTTCACAAATATTCATTTTTGACTTAAAAAATTTTTTATAATTTAATCCATAACAATTTTCACATTGAACCCACAAATGCCTGTATTTTTGAGTTACATCAAGATCATTAGCACCTTCTCTTATAGTTAAATCACTCCCATTCGTGCCGGTTCTTATACTGGAACTCTCGCTTTCACTACTATTTCCACTTTCACCACAAATGGAACTATAAATGTAACTGTCACTGTAATTGTTACTACCACTTACAATGTAAGTATCAATACGGATTTGAGAATGAAGATAACTGTCAATGCAAC